AATTTAGACCTAAGGACTCCTTTTGTATAGCTTGGAAGGCTATTAGTTTACATAACTTAAAATCTAGTTTAAACTTGAGCTAGCTCTATGAGGGCTTTGAAGGCCCTTAGTTTTTATAACTTAAAGTTTAATAGTAGAATAAAGGATAGGACGGGAATTAATAGACCTGTTAGGTTGATAATTAGAGCAAAGATGTGGGTAGCAGTTAAAGTAAAAGGTGGTGGGCCTGTGATGGTTTTGGTGAGGAAGAGGTGAGTGATGAATATGCGGAGGTAGAAGAATAGTCTGATGAAAGTTCCTCTTAGTAGGGCGATAAGGGTGAATATGTGGTTTTGTGTGGAGATGGTTTGTACAACTATTAGTTTAGGGAGGAAGCCGGTGAAGGGGGGTAGGCCCCCCAGGGATATAAGGGATAGAGCTCTTAGTAGAGAGAGAGGTAGTGGTGTTTTTAGGAGGATATGATTTAGGGTGTAGGATTGTTGTTTTGCTAGGATTATTGTCAGGGAAATTAGGATTAAGGAATAAATGGAAAAGTAGAGTAATCAGAGGGGTTGTGAGATAGTGATTGAGGTTAGGAGTCAGGATAGGTGGGTGATAGAGGAGAACACTAGGATTTTACGAAGGGATGTTTGGGTGAGGCCTCCCACGGACCCAATAGCGGCCGAGAATAAGATATGTAAATATATGATTTTATTGGAGTAAGGGTTGTTAGAAATATAAGAGATTAAGATTAAAGGGTTTAATTTTTGGACTGTTAGCAGAATTGTAGCAGGGTATCAAGACAGACCTTCAATTAAGCTAGGTATTCACTGGTGAAAAGGGGCAGCTCCTGCTTTTAGGAGGAGGGCCAGGAGGATTAGGGGTGAGGTGATTTGAGGGGCAAAAGAGAGATTTACTGATAGGATGATGATGGAGGAGGCTCCGGCTTGAATTAAAAAATATTTTAGGGTGGTTTCTGAGCTGTATTTATTAGGTTTTAAGGCTATCAGGGGGATAAAAGATAAGAGATTGATTTCTAGGCTTATCCAGGCAATAAATCATGATTTTGAGGAGACAGCCAGGAGAATAGATGAGGTGGTTAGAAGAATAAATAGCGGGGATGCAGGGTGGAAGATCAATTTTTTAAAAGAGAGGTAGTTCATAGGCGAGGTATGAACCCGCTAGCTTTATTAGCTTATCTTTTAAGTAGAAGGTACGAGTGTACATAGCAGAAGTATCAGTTCTGTCCTTTTTCAGGCACTTTTACTAGGTGATTAAAATTTTGGGTGAGGCCTCGAGTAAGGATCAATGGAGTTTAGGAAGGGGGGTCTGAGGTATTTAGTTTTGTTGTTGTTGGTGATAGTGGGGGTAGCTTTTGTTACTTTAATAGAGCAAAAGATTTTAGCTGGGGCTCAGATTCGAGTGGGCCCTAATTATGTTGGGTTTTGGGGTTTATTACAACCTTTTTCTGACGCAGTTAAATTATTTATAAAGGAGAGGGTTAGGCTTTGGGTATCTAATAATATTGTGTACTATATGTCGCCTATTTTGAGATTAGGTGTAGTTTTGGTGTTATGATGTTTGGTTCCATTTAGTGAGGGGGGTTTGATCTATAGGTTTGGAATTATGTTTTTTATCTGTATTAGGAGTCTAGGTGTATACCCTATTTTGAGCTCTGGTTGGAGCTCCAATTGTAAGTATTCGATGTTGGGTAGTCTTCGAGCAGTAGCTCAGATGGTTTCGTATGAGGTGAGGTTAGCAATGATTTTGTTGAGGCTTGTTTGGGTGAGGGGATCGTTTAGATTAAAGGTGGTTATAGTTGATCAGGTGTATATGTATAATGGTTTTTTTTTTTTTCCGTTGGGGTTGATTTGGTTGGTGTCTTCTTTAGCAGAGACAAACCGGACACCTTATGATTTTGCTGAAGGTGAATCTGAATTAGTGTCTGGGTTTAATACGGAGTATAGCTCAGGCGGGTTTACTTTAATTTTTATTGCGGAGTATGCAAGAATTTTATTTATAAGTTTGTTTTTTTGTGTAATATTTGTAAGAGGGGGTTATTATGATTTTACATTGATATTGAAAGCTATGGTTATTGCATATTGGTTTGTGTGGGTGCGCGCGACTTTGCCTCGGTATCGTTATGATAAGCTGATGTATTTAGCTTGAAAGAGGTTTCTGCCTATTACGCTAGGGTTTTTTATGTTTTATTTAGGGGTAGGGCTTTAAGGTAGGCTGTGACAAGAAGTAGTTTATTTAAAACAATAGTTTTGGGGACTATTAAAAAGGGGAACCTTTTTTTTGATAATGGTAAAGTTAATAGAGTTAGGGGGGATAGTAATTGTTATTAGGGGTTTGTTTAGGTTTATTTTTAATTATAGTCATGTGTTAGGGAGGTTGTTAAGGTTAGAGTTAATTGGGTTAGGTATTTATTTTTTAATAGGGTTAGGGAGTGGATTTTTAGGGAGAGAGATATTTTGTGTTTTGTATTTTTTAGTGATGATGGTTAGTGAGGGTGTACTGGGTATTTCTTTGTTGGTTATGATAAGGTCCACTCATAGGAGTGATATAATAAAGCACTATAATAGGTTATTATGTTAAGTGTGTTTTTGAGCGTGAGGGTTGGATTGGTGTTTGGGGGTTTTTGGGGCGAGGTTGTTAGGTGTGTTTTAGGTTTAGGTGTTTTATGGGTTTTAAGAAGTTCAGATTTAGGTCTGGTGAAGGTAGCAGAAGTTTTTGAGTTAGACAGGGTAGGATATAGATTAGGGTGTTTGAGGTTATGGGTGGTATTGTTGTCTCTTTTAGGGAGTGTGAAAATTAAGAGTTATTCTAGGGTTAGATCAATATTTATGGCGGTGAGAGTGGGTTTATTGGGGTTTTTGATCTTGAGGTTTTCTTTTTCTAGGTTTTTGTTATTTTATCTTAGGTTTGAGTCTTGCTTAATTCCTATTTTATTAATGATTTTGGGATGGGGTTACCAGCCTGAGCGTGCTCAGGCTGGTATCTATATATTAATATATACTTTGTTTGGGTCTCTTCCGTTATTTTTTATAATTTTAAGAATAGGTTTAGATAAGGGGAGTAGCTATATGTGGTGGGCCAGGAGCGTTAGAGAGGGGTGGGTTATAAGAGTGTTTTTAGTTGGGGCTTTTTTAGTAAAATTTCCTATGTATAGCGTGCACCTGTGACTTTTAAAGGCTCATGTGGAAGCTCCTGTGGCAGGGTCTATATTATTAGCCGGTGTTTTGTTAAAGTTGGGTGGCTATGGTTTGATCCGAGTTTTGCCTTTTATTAGGGCTGGTTTTGTTATAAAGGAGGTTGTGGTGAGGTTGAGTTTGTGGGGCGGAGTAGCGGTTAGATTGGGGTGTTTACGTCAAATAGATATAAAGCTTTTAGTAGCAAGCTCTTCTGTTGTGCATATGGGGGGCTGTATTGGGGGTTTATTTGTCTTAAGCGATGTTGGGTATAAGGGGTGTGTGGGGATAATAGTGGCGCATGGGTTGTGTTCATCGGGTTTGTTTTATATTGTGAATTTAGTTTATGAACGAACACACAGGCGTAGAATGTTTATCAGGAAAGGATTGTTAAATTTGATACCTTCTATAAGACTTTGATGGTTTTTGTTGGTAAGAGTGAATATAGCTGCTCCCCCTAGAATTAATTTATTAAGTGAGATTATATTAATTATCAGGTTAATTAGTTGAGATTTTTGGTGTGTGGTACCTTTAATATTAATGTCATTTTTTAGGGCTGCGTACAGCTTGTATTTATTTTCTTTAAGTCAGCATGGGGTGTATTTGTTGAGTAAAGGGGGGTTTTTAGGTGGAAGGGTAGAAGAGTATTTAGTTCTCTTTTTACATTGAGCCCCTCTAAATTTGTTGATTATATCTTTTTATTATGTAATTTAAAGCTCTAATAGTTAAAAAAAAAATGTTACGTTGTGGTTGTAGAGTTGCGGATGCTTAGGGTATTGAAGTTAAGGTTGAATATTTATTCTATGTTGAGTTTGGGTCTGGTATTGGGTAGACTATTAAGATACGGGTTGGCTGTTTTTATAGCTTTGGTGGATAGGAGTTTATTTATTGAGTGGGAGTTGTTTAGTTTTAATAGAGGGTCTGTAGTTATGAGGTTAATTTTTGATTGGATGAGCTTGGTGTTTTTGGGTAGGGTGTGTTTAATTTCAGGCTCTATTTTAAAGTATTCTATTTATTATATGTCTAGCGAGAAAAATTATTTGCGGTTTGTGATTATTTTGATGCTTTTTGTTATGTCTATGTGGTTTCTAATTATTAGTCCTAACATAGTTAGTCTTTTGTTGGGGTGGGATGGGTTAGGGCTGAGGTCTTATGCGTTAGTTATTTTTTATCAGAGTGAGTCTTCTTGTAATGCAGGTATGTTGACTGTATTAAGAAATCGAATTGGAGATGTTGCTATTTTAATAAGTATTGGGTTGATGTCTTTTAAGGGGGGTTGAAGGTATGTATTTATAGAAGAGGCTTCAGTTAGTGTAGTAGTTCTGGTGTGTTTAGCTAGGATGACTAAGAGGGCGCAGGTGCCGTTTTCTGCTTGGCTACCAGCTGCAATAGCAGCTCCCACTCCTGTCTCAGCTTTGGTGCATTCGTCTACGTTGGTGACGGCTGGGGTCTATTTATTGATTCGGTTTAATAGAATTTTAATACAATCAGGAGTCAGGGTTTGGTTATTGGGGGTAGGGGTTTTAACTATATTAATAGCTGGTTTAAATGCTAATTTAGAGACTGACTTAAAGAAGGTAGTGGCTTTGTCTACTTTAAGGCAGCTTGGTCTTATAGTGATAACGTTGAGTTTAGGGTTACCTGAGTTAGCTTTTTTTCATTTGATTACACATGCTATATTTAAATCTACTCTTTTTATGTGTGTAGGGTTTATGATTCATAGGATAGGGGGCTATCAAGATAGACGTATAATAAGGGGTTTAGTGATATCTTCACCGTTTTTGGGTTGTGTGTTTAGGCTGACAAATATGGCTTTAGCTGGTTTTCCTTTTTTAGCTGGATTTTATTCTAAGGATGTGATTTTAGAGGTGACTTATAATATAGAACATAATTTTTTGTTATTGGTTGGGGTTGTTTTAGCAACGGGGTTAACAATGGCTTATAGAATACGGGTTTTATATTTGAGCAGTGGTAGTCAAGTTATATTAGGTAGGTGTAGTAGGGTAGAAGATGCGGATAGTACTGTAATGAGTAGGGTGGCAGGTTTGTTTTTAGGTAGGGTAGCAAGGGGTTATTTGGTGTCTTGGGTTTTTATACCATTAGGGAGAAGGGTGGTTTTAGGTAGATCAGAAAAAGGGTATACGCTGGGCGTTAGGTTTATTGGGGGGCTGGTAATATTTTTTATACTTAGGGTGTTTACACGGGATTATAAAAAGGGGTATAGAGGCGGAGCCGAGATAAGGGTTAGTCAGATATTATTTATGCCTTTTTTAAGGAAGGGGCCGATTAGTGAGGGTAGGCTAGAATTTGGGGCGGAGTCTTTTAAGGTAAATGATAGGGGGTGAATGGAGTTTTATGGGGGACAGGGTGCCCGGAAGGTAATTTTGTTAGTGAGGGTAAGTCTGCAAGCCGCCCAGCGTAGGGTGATAGTAAGATTTTATTTAGTGAGGGTTTTATTGGTGTCTTTGGTATGTTTGAGGTTATTGTATTGAGGTAGCTAAAGTAAAGAGCACTATATTGAAGCTATAGAGGTGGTTATATCCCTCAGTAGGTGGAGAGAGAGGTAAGTTTGTATAGTGGCTTGATCTGGAGTAGAATGTGGGAGGCAAGGTTAAGGTTATTAGGGTGGTTGTGGTGTAAGTTGAGTTGTGATTTTGTGTGTAATGGTTGAGATTAAGTTAAGGTGTTAGGCGGGTTTATTAGTTTTATGGTGTAAGAAACACAACGGGCTGTAAATTCGTTAATGCTAAGGCTGAAACTGAATTAGGGTAGATAGGTAATTAATTCATTTTTATTTATATGTGAAGGGTTGTTTATTTTGGTAGAAAAGTTAATTTAAATTAATTAATTTTTACGTAACTACAGGAGGATTAGTCGGCATTATAAGGGTGCGAAATTGGTTAAGTCGGTCAGTCGTATGTTTTATTTTTTAAAAGGGTGTTTGTGCATATTTAAAGTATCGGTTAAATTTGTGCCAGCAGCTGCGGTTAGACTTGTGATGCGAGTAGTTATATTATAGGTTTTTAGGGTAAAGGAGTGTCAGGCAGAGGTGAAATTGAGTCTTGCGGGTTTGCAGAGGCTGATGGTTTTTGGTGTGACTAGGATTAGAGACCCTGTTAATAGAAAGGATAGACCTAGGGTTAGTTATTTAGATAATTTGGCGGCTTGTTAAAGTTAGAGGGATTTGCTTGTAATAGATGAACCGCATTTTGTTTCACTTTAATTTGTTATGTATACCGTCATCTAAATATTCTTTATTGGGGTTTTAATTATTGCGGTATAGTGTAAGAAGTTAGATCAAGGTGCAGAGATTTGAAAGATAGGGTTAATCACAGTAAAAATACATTAAACGTGTTTTTATAAATAAGGGGTTAAAGGTGGATTTGATTGTAATTGTTTGAAGTTGAATTGACACGGTGAGTGTACAAATTGCCCGTCAGTCTCTTTGAGATAAGTCGAAACAAAGTAAAACTACCTGAAGGTGGTTTTAGAAACGAGATAGTTTCAGTTACGTTGAGATAGACCACGGAGTGGCGTTTTTAAGGTAAGTACAGGCGGAATAAAAAAGGCAAAAAAGGTTACCTTTTGTATCAGGGACTTTTAAAGGAAAGGAGCAAGAGGGAGTCTCGGTTTTATTTGATAGCTAGTAGGCGGAGCGTGAGCTGTGGGATTAGTTTTTGTTAGCTTGTTAGTGGTGAAAGGCCTTCGATTATTAGGGTACCTAGTTATTTGGGTGAAATTTAAATTTTTTACTGGGGGTAAAGCTAATAATAAGTTAAGTTTGTTGTTAGTAAAATGAGCAGAATAGAACTGAGGTAGTTAGGCTTTAGGTTAGTCATATTTTTAGTTTGTTTTAAATAATCAATTTTTGTGTAGTAAGCTCTGTAAAGAGGCCAGGTTACTTATGTTATTGTTGTTATAGGTAAGAAATAGGGGTATAAGTAGAATTTGTAGTTAAAGTTAAGGAACTCGTTAGTTTTATGAAGGTTTATCAAAAACATTGCTATAGGGGTAGTGTATGGTAAGGCCTGCCCAGTGATTAATTAAACGGCTGCGGTATATTGACCGTGCTAAGGTAGCATAGTCATTTGTCTTTTAATTGGAGGCTGGAATGAAGGGTTTAACAAAGGATAGTGTCTTTATTTTAAATTTGTAATTTATAATAAGAGTAAAAATACTCTGGTGTGATTAAGGGACGACAAGACCCTAAAAGCTTTATTTTTAAGATAAGTTTGAGTTTAATACAGAATATTGAGTTTAACTGGGGTAGTTTTTTTGTAAAATCTGAGGTTGTAAAAGGCATGTAAAGTGGGGTTAGGTCCTTTAGATAAGGATAATTTGAGTGAGTTACTTTAGGGATAACAGCGTAATAGTCCTAGGGAGATCGTATCTATGGGATTGATTGCGACCTCGATGTTGAATTAAAAGATCAGTGTAGAGCAGAAGCTACAGGGTGAGGGTTTGTTCAACCTTTAAATTTTTACATGATTTGAGTTCAAATCGGTTTAAGCCAGATTGGTTTCTATCTTTTATAGGAAAGTTAACACTCTAGTACGAAAGGGCCGAGTGGTATTTAGGGTTGCTTTGGCGGAATAGCGCTTTTGGTTTAGGACCTTAGAAAGATTGTTGTAGTCAAGTAATAAATTAGGTAGTGAAGTTAACAGTAAGTTGCAAGCTTGAAGAGGCCTAAGGCCCTAGTTAGGTTTGGGTCTATTTTGGTGTTATAGCACGTAAAATTTTGATTTTTAAGGTAGTTTTAAGTAGAATAGTAGCGTTGGTTGGGTTTGACTTGGTTTGTGAAGTTATTTTGAATTATATTTTTAGGACCTATAGAGTTAATATTAAGTATATTTTTCTCCTGAAATTCAGATTTTTTTAAGAAAATTATAAATTTTTTGTTTAAAATTATAAATTTTTTATAAGCCTATCTTTAAATCTCTATATCTACTTTTATTACATTATTCATGTTCAAATTAATATGGTATCTAAAAAATATGGGACCCCCTATTAGTTGGATTTTTTTTTCTTATGAAATAAAAGAGGAAAAAAAAAATATAGGGGGTCCTATATTAGATCTTTGATTTAGGCTTTAAAAAAGCTTAATTTAAAAGACATGTCTTTAAAATGATAAAACCAGTTAATAAGAAAGTTGTTAGCTAAAGCTAGCTAACAGCTTTCTATAAAAGCACTGTGACTTCTCTAAAATATTCTCATAATGAATAGAGCCTATAATTAGCCATGTGGTTAATTATCGGCTCTATATAAAAGCTTAAGATTAAAAACAAAAATAGTATTTTGATAATTTAATTTCAGTAGAAATATAATTTATTTATTTCTTATAAAAAAAAAAAAAAAAAAACTTTGTAATCTGTTAGCTACTGGAGTTATCTCCTTTATTTGCTTTCAAGGCAGACGTATTAACTTAGTAGCTAGATTTTATTAAGTCTATCTCAAAGTATTGCTAGAGGGGGGTTAATAAGGAAGTAGAGGAAGTAGAGGATAGTTAGGATTTGACCTGTTAGGACGTAGGGTTCTTCAACAGGACATATTCCGATTCAGGTGAGAAGGGTAACAATTACGGTGAATGCTCAAAAGAGTATTTTGTTGGGCGGGTAGAAAGAGCTTCTTTTTATCTTTGCTAAAAAGGTATAGGGTAGAGTGTACAGAATTATGACAGAGAGAACTAAGGCAATTACTCCTCCTAGCTTATTAGGAATAGAGCGTAGAATAGCGTAAGCAAATAAAAAGTATCATTCTGGTTGGATGTGATTAGGTGTGACTGAGGGATTAGCGGGTGTAAAGTTTTCGTCATCCCCTAGAATTAAAGGGTAATAGAGACATAGGAATATAAAGATAGTAAAGGTGATGATAACTCAGGATATGTCTTTTATTGAAAAATAGGAGTGGAAGGGAACTTTATCTCTGTTTAGATTTAGCCCTAGGGGGTTTCTAGAGCCGGTTTGGTGTAGAAAGGTGATATGGATAATGACTAAAGCAAGGATTACAAAGGGGAGAACGAAGTGGAATGTAAAGAATCGTATTAGAGTTGGGTTATCTACAGTGACTCCGCCCCAAATAAGTTGGACTAGTCTAGGCCCAATATAGGGTACTTCTGAGAATAGGTTAGTAATTACAGAGGCCCCTCAGAAGGATATTTGATTGACGGGGAGAACATAACCAAGAAAAGCTGCGGCTATAGTTAGTAGGAGAATTGTTACACCAATTATTCATGTAGGTGTGTACAGAAAAGAGCTGTAATATATACCTCGGCCTGTATGTGCGTAGAGGCAAATGAAGAATAAGGATGCACCGTTAGCGTGTGTGTAGCGTAGGAGTCAACCAGTATCTCTAGCTTCTATGAATTGTGAAATAATATTAAATCTGAGTTCTATGCTAGTTGAGTAAGAGGAGGCTAGTAAAATGCCAGTAATTAGTTGGGTGATGAGGCAGAGGGAGAGTAGGGAACCAAAATTCCATAGGGTGGATAGATTAGATGGTGCTGGAAGAGCCACTAAGGTGTTGTGGAATACTTTGAATAGGGAGTTTAATTTAAAATATTGGTTTGTCATTAGGTTTTTGTTCGGAGGGGTCCTTTTGTAGTAGAAGCTGTTTTTACTACCACGAGTAGAACAAGGAGCAGGTATAGCATGAGAAGGGTAGTCAGGGGGGCGATGAGAGGAGAGTAAAGTTTTGAGACTATGGTGGGAGACCTGGTGAGAGTAGTTAGGAGGGCGGAGTCAGTTGAGTGAGTATTTGATGTTTTAGTGAAATAATCATTTCTGGTGAAGAAAGGTAAGGTTAAAAGGAGTAAAGCTAGTATTAGAGCTGGTAAGGGGCGGGTAGGGTTTATTTTATTTGAGGCCAAGGATGAGATGTAGACAAAGATAATCATTACTCCTCTAATGAAGACTATCAGAAGAATAAAGGAAAATCAGGCTATTTTGGAGAGGAGGAAGGAGAGAAGGGCAATGGTTGCGGAGACAGTGATGACTAGTAGAGCTATTAATAATGGGGTGGAAGTAGATATAAATATCAGGGCTAAAAAAAAAGAGGTAATTAATAAGGTTATCAGCATTAGTTAAGCCCTCAGATGAGATCAGATTTAGTTTACAAGACTAATGTTTTTGTTAAACTATGGGGGCGGAGTAAGACGAGGCTTTGGCCAAGGGTCAGGTCGAAACTGAGTGTAGAGTTACTTTCGTCTTTAAAATTTAGTTTACTTTAGTCTCGAAAGGACTATGTGCTTGTAACACCATAAAGACTAGATGGATATTTCAATTAGATCATTAACAATGATTGGCCTCTATTTGGCTTCAACTAAAAGATGTGGTACAGTGTACCGGGTAAAGATTAGAAGTCTTAGGTAGCATCTTATGTTTAAAATAGGCCAAGGCTCATTTTGAGTGCAAGTCAAATATTCTGATAAATTACTATTTTATAGGGCTCAGTTAAGGGCGCCCTGGTTTCATTCATGTAGAAGACCTAAAATTAGAATTAGGGTGAGGATTAGTGCAGCTATGATAATGGAGGTTGGGTTGGCTAGTACTGTAGTAACACCTAAAGGTAAGAGAAGGGCAATCTCAACGTCGAAGATGAGGAATAGGATTGTTACTATGAAAAATCGGAGCCTAAAAGGAGTCCGAGCTTTTTTGAGCGGGTCGAATCCGCATTCAAAGGGGGATAGTTTTTCTCGGTCTTTAGTTGATTTTTTTGAGGTAATTAGGGCTACGGCGGCTATTAAGGTGGCGATTATTAAAGAGATAAAAGACAAGGTGAGGAGAAGGTGCATTTAGGGGGCTATGATCCTCATCAGTAGATTGAGGTGTATAGAAACAGTCAGACTACGTCTACAAAGTGTCAATACCAGATGGCGGCTTCTAAACCCATATGGTGGTTGTTGGTAAAGTGGGCTAGGTAGAGACGGTTTAAGCATACAATGAGAAAAGTAGTACCAATAATAACGTGAAGGCCGTGGAAGCCTGTGGCTACAAAGAAGGTGGCGCCGTACACTGAATCAGCGATTGAGAAAGGGGCTTCAAAATACTCTAAGGCTTGTAAAGCTGTAAAATATAATCCTAGTGTGATAGTTAAGGCAAGAGCTTGTAAAGCAGAGGTATGGTTATTTTCGGTAACAGCGTGGTGTGCTCAGGTGACTGTGACTCCGGAAGCCAGGAGGATGGCTGTGTTTAGTAGGGGGATCTGGAATGGGTTAAAAGGTGTTAAAGCTGTAGGTGGTCAGCAGCTGCCTAGTTCTATAGTTCTATTTAATCTACTATGAAAAAAAGCTCAGAAGAAAGAAAAAAAGAATAAGATTTCTGATACGATAAATAAGATTATTCCTCATCGAAGGCCTTGGGTAACCTTTAGTGTATGTAAGCCTTGGAGGGTACCCTCTCGTGAGACGTCTCGTCATCATTGGACCCTAGATAAGGCAATTCTTAGTAGGCCTATTATTATTAGAGAGGGGTTGAATAAATTGAATCATTTAACTAAACCTGTTGTTAGGAGTATAGCCCCGATAGAGCTGGTGAGAGGTCATGGTCTTTTTTCTACTAGGTGGAATGGGTGGTTTGAGTGGGTTGTCATTAGTCAATGCATTCTGCGGAGTATAGAGTGAGTAGTACACTGAATACATAGGCTTGAATGAATGCAACTGCAATTTCGAGTAGGCTGAGCGCAATTTGAGCTGTGAATAGGATGGGTAAGGCTATTGTTGGTATTCTAGAAAATGCGGAACTTAGTAGAGTAATTAGGAGGTGACCAGCAATTATGTTAGCGGATAATCGGATAGCAAGTGTACCTGGTCGAATTAAGGTGCTGACTGTTTCGATTAGGACTATAAATGGTATTAGAATAACAGGGGTACCTTGTGGGATTAAGTGTACAAGTAAGTTAGATGTATTATTTAATCAACCGTAGGATATTAAGGCCAATCAGGCAGGTAAAGCCAAGGTTAGGGTGAATACAAGATGGCTAGAAGCAGTAAAGATATAGGGGAGAAGGCCTAGGACGTTATTATATATGATAAGGGAGAAGAAGCTTAAGATTGAGATGAGGAGGAAGGGTGCTTTTTTAATGAGGGGTCTGAATTCAGAAAATAGATAGGCTAGTAGGGCCTTAAATAAGTAGGTGGGCCGAGACGGGTTTATTCAGATAGCCAAGGGAGTGCAAGAAAGGACCAGGGTTATTGATAGTCAGTTGGAAGATATGAAGTTAGGGGTAGAAGGGTCGAAAATAGAGAATAGATTAGTTATCATTTTCAGTTAGTCGGTCTAATGGGGGACAGGGTTGGTTGTGTAGAGGGGTGGTCGGTGAGTATGTAAAAATAAAGTAAAGTTTTTGTTAGGAAGAGGAGGGCTAGTAAAAAGGCAAATAAGGGTAATCAAAGAGTCGGGGCTATTTGAGGGATCAAGAGATACTGAAGTTATTTTAGTTTGACAAGCTAATGTTATATATTAACTAATTTCTTTCATCAGGAGTGTAGACTATGATAAGTTTAAAAGACTTATGCCATTTTTCGGCCACCTGCTGAGTTTATTTTAGACAGTCAGGAGATAAAAGTTTGTATAGGGACAGCTTCGATTTTAATGGGTATAAAACTGTGGTTAGCTCCGCAGATCTCTGAGCATTGGCCGTAAAAGATGCCGGTTCGGTTAATAGAGAATATGAGTTGGTTGAGGCGTCCTGGGACAGCGTCAGCTTTTACACCTAATGCTGGTACTGTTCAAGCGTGGATTACGTCTGCTCTGGTGGCGAGGACTCGTACTTGTGAGTTGGTGGGTAGGACAACGGAGTTGTCTGTTTCTAGTAGGCGGTTGATGGATAGGTCTCTGTCTAGTGGTTTTATGTAAGCGTCAAAGGAGATATCTGGGAAGTCAGAATATTCGTAGGATCAATACCATTGATGTCCTATGGCTTTAATGGTTAGGTTTGGTGAGAAAGGGTCGTCTAGTAGGTACAGTGTTTGTAATGACGGGAGGGCAATAGCAAAGAGGATGAAAACGGGGGCAAGGGTTCAGATAATTTCAATTGTTTGTTCTTGGAGTAGGAGTCGGTTAGTCAATTTGAATCCGCAGATGAAGAAGAGGTTTAAAGTGACTAACACTGTGATGAGGGTCAGGATGGCCATGGTGAAGTCGTGGAAGAACAGAAGTTGTTCTATAGAGGGGGATGCCCTGTCTTGGAAGTAGATAAGAGATCAAGTTGACATATCCAAAGGGTTACCCATAAATAGATTTTAAAGCTATCACATTAATCTGTCACTTTGGTAAGATAAGAGGATGGGTGTGTCGCTATAGCTGTGATCAGCAGGTGGCAAGGGGTGTTGTCACTCTAAGGAGGAGTTTAAGCTGACGGGAAATAACGCTGGGCGTTGTGAGATAAAGGCTTCTAGGATAATTATAATAAAGAGAACTACGGCTAATACTGAGATGAAGGAGCCGAGTGATGAGACAATATTCCAGGTGGCAAAAGAGTCGGGGTAGTCTGAATATCGTCGGGGCATTCCACTTAGACCTAAGAAATGTTGAGGAAAGAATGTGATGTTTACACCTAGGAACATGACGTAGAAATGAGTTTTCGTAGCGGTGGGTTCGAGAGTCAGGCCTGTGAATAAGGGGAATCAATGGACTAGGCCTGCAAAGATACCAAATACAGCTCCTATGGAGAGGACATAATGGAAGTGAGCCACCACGTAGTAGGTATCGTGTATAACAATATCGATTGAGGAGTTAGCGAGCATAACTCCTGTTAGTCCTCCTACAGTAAATAGAAAAATAAAACCTAAAACTCAGAGAAGTGAAGGAGTGAAATAGAGTTTTCCTCCTTGTAGCGTACCTAGTCAACTAAATACTTTGATTCCTGTGGGGACTGCAATAATTATAGTGGCCGAGGTAAAATAAGCACGAGTGTCAACATCTATGCCAACGGTGAATATGTGGTGGGCCCAGACAATAAAACCTAGGACTCCAATTGCTAGTATAGCATAGATTATTCCTAGGGCACCAAAAGTCTCTTTTTTACCTGATTCTTGTCTGACGATGTGGGATACTATTCCAAAAGCAGGCAAGATCAAGATGTATACTTCAGGGTGGCCAAAGAATCAGAATAGGTGTTGGTAAAGGATAGGGTCACCTCCACCCCTAGGGTCAAAGAAGGAAGTGTTTAGATTTCGGTCTGTTAGGAGTATAGTGATTGCACCGGCTAGTACGGGTAGAGATAAGAGGAGTAGAATGGCTGTGATGAAGACGGATCAGACAAATAAGGGCACTCGGTCTATATATATACCAGGGGTTCGTATGTTAATTACAGTGGAGATAAAATTGATGGCGCCTAAAATGGAAGAAGCACCTGCTAGATGGAGAGAGAAGATCGCCAGGTCAACAGACCCTCCACTGTGGGCTGCGGCTGCGGCTAAGGGCGGGTAGACGGTTCAACCAGTTCCTACTCCTCTTTCTACTAGACCTCTTATTAGTAATAAGGTTAGTGAGGGGGGTAGTAGTCAGAATCTTATGTTGTTTATGCGCGGGAAAGCTATGTCGGGGCTTCCGAGTATAAGGGGAACTAGTCAATTCCCAAATCCACCAATTATAATAGGTATAACTATAAAGAAGATTATAACAAAGGCGTGGGCAGTTACTATTACGTTATAGACCTGATCATCTCCAATTAGGTTTCCCGGTCTACTGAGTTCAGATCGAATAATTACACTGAGAGACGTGCCGACGACCCTAGCTCAGGCACCTAAGATGAAGTATAAGGTTCCAATATCTTTGTGGTTAGTAGAGAATAATCAACGGGCTAT